AATGACGAGCCTGACTAAAGGATTATCGTGATAGGATAAAACATGTAGAGCATCCTCTACCATCATTACACCAGACGGAATCGAACCGCCACCACCGAGCATCAAAAGCTGACGTGCACTAATACACCAAGATGTACAAAACAAAAAACTACGTAGAAAAGTAAGCTAAATCAAGCTAATGGGTTCATACCCCATAAATAGAGTAAACAACTCTCTTCTCTAATGCCCAATAATCCAACCAAAATCCTCTTATTAACCACCCTAGTAAGAGGTGTATTAGTGTCTGTATCCTCCAATTCATGACTAGGCGCATGAATAGGACTGGAAATCAACCTAATATCATTTATCCCATTAATATCCAATATCAAAAACATGTACAATACTGAAGCCTCATTAAAGTATTTCATTGTACAAGTACTAGCTTCAACAACGCTGCTATTCATAGTAGTGATAAAAACATTAACAGAAGACTTATTCACCCTAGAAAGAACCGCATACACACCAATAATCATCTGCACCCCTCTCCTGCTAAAAAGTGGAGCCGCACCTCTTCACTGATGATTCCCAGGAGTAATGGAAGGATTGAGATGAGAAAATTGCGCATTACTAATAACAGTACAAAAAGCCTCCCCACTAATACTAATGTCCTACCTGATTGAAATTAACATTTTCACATTAAGAATCATCCTGATATCAACAATTGTAGGAGCAATTGGAGGACTCAACCAAACTTCAATGCGAAAGATCCTAACCTACTCATCCATTAATCACACAGGCTGAATACTAATTGCATTAGCCCTAAGAGAAAACCTATGGACAGTATACTTCGCAGTCTACTCAATACTAGCAGTAACAGTAGTATCAGCTATTAAGCTATCCGGAGTCTCATTCGTCAATCAAACTATAATAACCAACAAGGAAGCAACCTTGATAAAATTCATAATATTCACATCACTACTCTCCTTAGGGGGACTACCACCATTCCTAGGATTCCTACCAAAATGAGTCATCATCCAAGCAATAATCACAAACAGACTGGCCCCCATAGCAACAATCGTAGTAGTGACATCGTTGATAACCCTATACTACTACCTAAAAATCTCTTACTCAAGATTCATAATCCTAAACACAGAGCCAAAATGAAATCTAAAAGCCCCCAGGAACAAGAAAGCAAGAAACATTAAAGCCCTAACGCTATCATCAGTCTCCATGACAGGATTAGCAGCATGCACCATCATCGCCAACATTTACTAACTAGGAAAAGAAGGCCTTAAGTTAAGCAAACTAATAACCTTCAAAGCTATAAATAAAGGGGCTCCCTTTAGGCCTTGATAAGAACTAACTTACCCCCACAGAATTGCATTCCGTAATCACAAGATGAATACAAGGCCATAAAACAATAGTGGAAAAGTAACGTAAACACTCCTAAATAGATTTACAGCCTATCGCCTACTCATTAATCTCAGCCACTCCACTAATCTTAACTCGATGACTCTTCTCAACCAATCACAAAGACATTGGAACACTATACTTCGTATTCGGAGCCTGATCAGGAATGGTCGGAACATCCCTAAGAATACTGATCCGAACAGAACTTGGCCAACCAGGATCCCTAATCGGGGATGACCAGATCTATAACGTCATCGTCACTGCCCATGCCTTCGTCATAATTTTCTTCATGGTTATACCAATCATAATCGGAGGTTTCGGAAACTGATTGGTACCACTAATGCTAGGAGCACCGGACATAGCATTTCCACGGATAAACAACATAAGATTCTGGCTTCTACCACCATCATTAACCCTTCTCCTAACCAGCAGCACTGTAGAAAGTGGTGCAGGAACAGGATGAACAGTCTACCCTCCCCTTGCAAGAGGAATCGCACATGCCGGAGCATCAGTGGACCTAGCCATCTTCTCTCTCCACCTAGCAGGAGTATCCTCCATCCTAGGGGCAGTAAACTTCATCTCAACGACTATCAACATAAAGCCAAAAAGCATAAAACCAGAACGGATTCCCCTATTCGTATGGTCAGTAGCCATCACAGCCCTACTACTCTTACTATCACTACCAGTACTAGCAGGAGCAATTACAATACTACTAACCGATCGAAACCTAAACACATCCTTCTTTGACCCAGCAGGGGGAGGAGATCCCATCCTCTATCAACACCTGTTCTGATTCTTTGGTCATCCAGAAGTGTATATTCTTATCTTACCTGGATTTGGTATAATCTCACACATCATTTGCCACGAAAGAGGGAAAAAGGAAGCTTTTGGAAACCTCGGAATAATCTTTGCCATAATAGCAATCGGCCTACTAGGATTTGTTGTATGAGCACACCACATATTCACAGTGGGAATAGATGTTGACACACGAGCCTACTTCACATCAGCAACAATAATTATTGCAGTACCGACAGGAATCAAAATCTTTAGATGACTTGCAACCATATACGGAACCCGAATAACATACAGAGCAGCATGCTTATGAGCCCTAGGATTCGTATTCTTATTCACCATGGGTGGCCTAACGGGAGTAGTACTAGCAAATTCATCAATTGATATCGTCCTACACGACACCTACTATGTAGTAGCCCACTTCCATTACGTACTGTCCATAGGAGCAGTATTCGCCATCATAGGAGGATTTGTCCAATGATTCCCCCTATTCACAGGACTTACCATAAACCCAAAATGACTAAAAGCCCAATTCGCTGTAATATTCGTAGGAGTAAACATGACATTCTTCCCGCAACACTTCCTGGGATTAGCAGGAATACCACGACGATACTCAGACTACCCAGACGCCTACACAACATGAAACATCATCTCATCCATAGGATCAACAATCTCATTCGTAAGAGTAATAATATTCCTATTCATCATATGAGAAAGAATTACATCAAACCGACAAATCTTGTTCCCCACACACACAAGAAACTCAGTAGAATGACTACAAAAGTTCCCACCAGCAGAACACAGTTACTCAGAACTACCAACCATTTCAATAACCCATAATTAAAGTCTAACGTGGCAGATAAGTGCGGTGGATTTAAGCTCCATGAATAAAGTTTTTAACTTTCATTAGAACTAGAATGACAACATGGCTAAACCTGAGACTTCAAGACAGAGCATCACCAATCATAGAACAACTAATCTTCTTCCATGATCACGCCTTAATAATTATACTAATAATCATCACCACAGTCATATATACAATAACCAGAATCATTCAAAACAAACAAACCAGCCGATTCATCCTAGAAGGCCAAATAATTGAAACACTCTGAACCATCGCACCAGCAATCATCCTAGTATTCATTGCAATACCATCCCTCCGACTACTCTACCTAATAGACGAAGTACACAACCCAACCCTAACACTAAAAGCAGTAGGACACCAATGATACTGAAGCTATGAATATTCAGACTTCACAAAACTAGAATTTGACTCATACATAACACAAGAACAGCAAGCAGACACATTCCGCCTCCTAGACACAGACAACCGAATCGTATTACCAATAAACTCACCAACCCGAATAATCGTTACAGCAGCAGACGTACTGCACTCATGAACAGTACCAAGACTAGGGGTAAAGACAGACGCCACCCCAGGACGACTAAATCAAGTCAGATTCTCAATCAACCGACCCGGAATTCTATACGGGCAATGCTCAGAAATCTGTGGAGCAAACCACAGATTCATACCGATTACAATCGAAAGAGTAACCACAAACAAATTCATTAATTGAATCTCAAAGATAAGAGAATCATCAGATGACTGAAAGCAAGTAATGGTCTCTTAAACCAGCACATGGTATACTAGCAAGTACCTCTGATGAAGAAGGATTAGTTAAAACAAAATAACATCAGAATGTCAAACTGAAATAATCGGAAAGATATCCTTCTATACCTCAAATAATACCCATAGAATGAATAATCCTATACACCGTATTCCTGACATCATTCATACTATTCAACATCATAAACTACTTCAATCAACCGCCAAAACCCAAGACAACAGATAAGACAAATATTAATACTGACAAAGTAAACTGAAAATGATAAGAAACCTATTCTCAATTTTCGACCCAACAACAGAAATTAACAATCTACCATTAAATTGAACAAGAACAATCATTGGACTAATACTAATCCCAACAAGAATTTGACTGATCCCATCCCGCAACAGCATAACAATAAGAACCCTAATGAATAAAATACACCAAGAAATAAAAACGATCTCAAGAAAAAGAAACATTAACAAAGGAAATACATTCATCCTAACATCACTATTCCTCATGATCTTAACAAACAACTTCCTGGGACTATTTCCATACATCTTTACCAGAACAAGACACCTAACACTCACGCTCACACTGGCCTTACCCCTATGAGTAAGATTTATATTATTCGGATGAATCAAAAACACAAACCACATATTCGAACACCTGGTACCCCAAGGAACACCTACCATACTGATACCATTCATGGTAATCATCGAAACAATCAGAAACCTAATTCGGCCAGGAACATTGGCGGTACGACTAACTGCAAATATAATTGCAGGACACCTACTATTAACACTACTGGGAAACAACGGACCATCAATAAGACACGCAATACTGTCAATCCTAATCACAGCCCAAATCCTATTATTAATCCTAGAAGCAGCCGTAGCAATCATCCAATCATACGTATTCGCAATCCTAAGAACCCTATACTCTAGAGAAGTTAATTAATGTCAACACACGAAAACCACCCATTCCATATAGTAAACAAAAGACCATGACCACTCACAGGAGCCATTGGAGCAATAGTAACACTAATAGGACTAATTAAATGATTCCACCAATATGACAACAGCCTACTAGGAGTAGGAACAATCATCACCATTATGACCATAATCCAATGATGGCGAGATATCACACGTGAAGGAACCTACCAAGGAATACACACAAAAATAGTCACAACAGGCCTACGATGAGGTATAATCCTATTTATCGTCTCAGAAATCCTCTTCTTCGCATCTTTCTTCTGAGCATTTTTTCACAGAAGACTATCACCAACAATCGAAATAGGATCAACCTGACCACCAACAGGAATCCAACCATTCAACCCAATACAAGTACCCCTACTAAACACAGCAATTCTACTCGCATCTGGAGTAACAGTAACATGAGCACACCACAGCCTATTAGAAAATAACACCAACCAAGCAACACAAGGACTATTCTTCACCGTACTACTAGGAATCTACTTCACCGCACTACAGGCATACGAATACATCGAAGCACCATTCACAATTGCAGACTCCGCATACGGATCAACATTCTTTATAGCAACAGGGTTTCACGGGTTACACGTAATTATCGGAACAACCTTCCTAACAACATGCCTACTACGGCAAATAACACTACACTTTTCATCAAACCACCACTTTGGATTTGAGGCAGCAGCATGATACTGACACTTCGTAGACGTAGTCTGACTATTCCTATACATCTCAATCTACTGATGAGGTAGATAGTCAAAATTTATCTAATATAACAGAGTATACTTGACTTCCAATCAAAAAGTTTGCAAAAGCAAGATAAATAATAATAATAATCACAGCAGCAGCAATATTAACAATAATCCTATCAACAGCCATCATAGTGCTAACAACACTAATCTCAAAAAAAAGAAACGAAGACCGAGAAAAAAGATCACCATTCGAATGTGGATTTGACCCCAAAAACTCCGCACGACTACCCTTCTCATCACGATTCTTCCTAATCGCCGTTATCTTCATAATCTTTGACGTAGAAATTGCCCTATTACTACCAATACCAGTCACCATAATAACATCAAACATAAAATCATGAATAATAGTAAGAATTGCATTCCTAATAATCCTAATTATTGGCCTATACCATGAATGGAACCAAGGATCACTCGAATGAAGAGAATAAATCCGGGACTATAGTTAATAATAACATTTGAGTTGCATTCAAAAAGTACTACAGACAGTAGTTAGCCTCAACCAAAAGTGAAGAAGCAAATATTTGCAATCAGCTTCGACCTGACCCTAGATAAGAAATTATCCTCACTTTAACCCACACACCTTAACTGAAACCAAAAAGAGGTATATTATTGTTAATAATAAAAATGAATAAATAATTCCAGTTAAAGAAGTGAACAAAAAGTGAATGCTGCTAACTTATCACTATAGCGGTTAAAGTCCGTTTACACTTCTACATTTATGTAGTTTAGAAAAACATTACACTTTCACTGTAAAGACAAAGAAAAACTTTTATAAATAAAAACCACTTAAAGGCAAATCATACCTCATTGACATCTTCAGTGTCACGCTCTAAATCAAATAAGCTATCCAAGTAATAAACAAGAACAAACAACAAAATAATAACTCACATAACAAAAAATCCTAAAAAAATCCTCAAACCATTATACTGAAACCACTGATTGGCAATACTAAGATTAAAAGAGGCCCAATAGATACCCTGACCACCAAAATACTCCATTCACCCAAAATCAAACACCCTCACCGACCTATAGCCAATCTCCAACGGCCAAAAAGAAACACCATAAGTAGACAAAAATGGTATAAACCACATAGAACCAGAAAAAAAAGAAGAACTGTACCAACCCATAGAAAATAAGCTATCACCAAAAGCAAACCCGGCCAACCCATAACCAAGCCAAGCACCAACAATAACCACAAACAAAGTAAGAAACCTCAAATAATATGGCAAACAAACAACAGAAGGAGTAGGACAAATCAATCATATAAGAAAACTACCACCAAAAACAGACATTACCAACAAACCAACCATACCAAAAACCATACTATAATTAGTCTCAACCATAGAATGAGAAGAAATAAAATTAAAATCCCCACACATAGAATAATAAAACAAACGGAAAGAATAACAAACCGTTAAGCCTGTAGATAAAAACAACAAGAAAAAACTAAATATATTAACATACCCCATAGAAAACATCTCCAAAATAAAATCCTTAGAATAAAACCCGGCCAAAAACGGAATACCACAAAGAGCAAAATTAGAAACCATAAGTCTGGAAGATGTGAAAGGTATACAAATAGACAAACCACCCATAAATCGAATATCCTGAGAATCACCCAAAGAATGAATAACAACACCGGCACACATGAATAACAACGCCCTAAACAAAGCATGAGTCAACAGATGAAAAAAAGCCAAACCCGGCAGCCCAACAGAGATAGTTATAATCATAAGGCCCAACTGTCTCAAAGTAGACAAAGCAATAATCCTCCTTAAATCATACTCAAAATTAGCACCAAGACCAGCCATAAACATAGTCAAACCAGAAATCAACAACAAAAAACTACTAAGCCACAAACTAAAAGAAGGGCTAAAACGAATCAACAAATAAACACCCGCAGTGACCAGAGTAGAAGAATGTACCAAAGCAGAAACAGGAGTGGGAGCAGCCATAGCCGCAGGCAACCAAGAAGAGAAAGGAATCTGAGCACTCCTAGTCATAGCAGCCAAAACAACAAGAAAAGAAATTAATTCCATCTCAACCGAACCCGCCAAGCAATCCAAGTAATAAATAAAACTCCAACTACCAAAATTAATCATCCAAGCAATAACTATAAGTAAAGCAACATCACCAATACGATTTGACAAGACAGTCAACATGCCAGCACCATAAGACCTAACATTCTGATAATAAATAACCAACAAATAAGAAACTAAACCCAAGCCATCCCATCCCAACAAAATACTAATAATATTAGGACTAATAATTAAAAACATCATAGAAACAACAAATATTAAAACCAATGAGATAAACCGAAAAACATTCAAATCCCCAAACATGTAATCATCACTATAAAGAATAACCAAAGAGGAAATAATAAAAACAAAACCCATGAACAACAAAGACACCCAATCAAACAAGAAAGTCATAACAATAGAGCCTCTATTCAACGTAACAATATTCCAATCAATAAAGAAAACAAGATCACTTATAATAAAATAAACACCACAAAAACAACAAAACCAACCTAACATAAACAAAAAAACAAATCTAACAAAACAAATAGACATAAATCTAAAACAAGAATTTCATATCATCGGCACCACAAACCAATATTTTACTTAAACTATTTAGATCACTAGACACAAAAGACAGCAACATCAACCCTCAAAACAATAATATTTAACGGAAACCAATGCAAAAACAGCAATAAAAATTCACGAACATAACCCAAAGAACAAGTATAAAGACCAGAATAAACCAAACCATGCTGACTATAAGAATATAAATACAACGTATAAGCTGCACTAAAAAAGGACAACAAAACCAACACAAACATAAGAGACCAAGATCAAGAAACTAAACTACTCAACAGACCAATCTCACCAAGAAGATTAAGAGAAGGCGGAGCCGCCATATTACAAGCACTCAACAAAAATCACCACATAGCCATTCTGGGCATCAAATTAATTAAACCCCTATTAACCAAAAGACTCCGACTACCAAAACGCTCATAAGAAATATTAGACAAACAAAAAAGACCAGAAGAACACAAACCATGAGCAATCATTAGAACATAAGATCTACATACACCCCAATAACTAAATGTCATAAGACCCCCAATAACCATACCCATATGAGCTACAGAAGAATAAGCAATCAACGACTTCAAATCAGTCTGCCGTAAACAAAATAATCTAACAAAAAAGCCACCGACCAAACTTAAAGAAATCCAAATGAATCTAAAAGCAAAGCCAAACCTAAACAACAAAGGAAAAACACGCACAAGACCATAACCACCCAACTTCAACAAAACACCAGCTAAAATCATAGAACCAGAAACAGGAGCCTCAACATGAGCCCTAGGGAGCCACAAATGAACTATAAACATTGGCATCCTAACCAAGAAAGCAAAAATTATACAAACATAAAACAAAACTCCAGAGGAGGGGCACGCCCCGTAGAACAAAAACAAGCACAAAGAGCATAAGTAATTATAAACGAACAAAATACCTACCAACAAAGGAAGAGACGCCAACAAAGTATAAAACAACAAGTAAATACCGGCCTGAACCCGCTCAGGCTGATAGCCCCAACCCAAGATCAAAAACAAAGTAGGAATCAATCTACTCTCAAAAAAAATATAAAAAGAAAGTAAACTAACTCTACTAAAAGTACAATACAATATAGAAACAAGGAAAACAATAACAAACAAAAAAAAACCAGGGAAATAATAAGAACGAAAAACAGACTCTCTGGCCAAAATCATAAGAACACAAATCCATAAACTTAAAAAAATAAGCCCATAAGAAATTAAATCACAACCAAAAAAATAACCCAAACTACCCCAACAAAAAAAATAAGGAAAAGAAAAAAACAAAAAGAAAGAAACAAAAAACAACAAAGAACAAATCAACCATCAAAACCCAGGAAAAAAACACAAAGGGATCAAAAAAATCAAGAAACAAAGAAACCTTAACACTGAAGAACACTATAAGACTGAAAATAATCATTACCATGACTACGTACCATAGAAACCAAAACAGACAAACCCAAAGAACCCTCACAAACAGAAAAAACCAAAAAGTAAACAACAAAAAACAAGCTATAACTAAAACTACACAAATAAAAATAGACAGAAAAATAAAGAACCAAAGCAATAAACTCTAATCTCAACAAAGTAACCAACAAATGCCTCCGACTAGAACAAAAGACCCAAACACCACAAAGGTAAATAATAAAAAAATACATCCACATCGACATTAAGTAAAGAAAGTTTTAATAATTTAATAAAAAATATTGGTCTTGTAAACCAAAAATAAGCAATAACCTTTTAAAACTTCAGAGGAAAGGCCGCACTAACACCATTTCATTAATCCCCAAAATTAACATTTTCAATAAAATACCCCCTGACATAACAAAAGCACTTATATCAGCAAGAATAATAACAAGAATGACATTTACACAAATAAAACACCCACTAGCAATAGGAATAATACTACTTGCCCAAACAATACTAGTATGCCTAATAAGAGGAATAATATACAAAAGATTCTGATTCTCATACATCCTATTCATAATCATGGTAGGAGGAATACTAGTCCTATTCATGTACATAACGAGCCTAGCCTCAAACGAAATATTCTCACCATCAAATAAAGCAATCACAGCCTTAGCAACAATAACTCCAATCATAACATACATAATACCATCAACAATCAACAACAAAGAAACAAACGAGCACGAAACAATAATAGAAAGAGAAATCACAACAACAACAACCATCATATACAACCAAACCACAGGAACAATAACAATCCTGCTAGTAGTATACATACTAATAACCCTAATCGTAGTAGTAAACATCATTAACGTATCAAGGGGACCCCTACGACACTCAAACTAATGAACAAACCCATACGAAATAAACACCCACTAATCAAAATTGCAAGAAACGCCCTAGTAGACCTACCGACCCCGTCCACAATTAGAGGATGATGAAACTTCGGATCCCTACTAGGAATTTGCCTAATCATACAAATCATCACAGGATTATTCCTAGCCATACACTTCTGCCCAAACATCGAATATGCATTCAATAGAGTCAGCCACATTTGCCGAGACGTAAACCATGGGTGGCTACTACGAACCCTACACGCGAATGGGGCCTCACTGTTCTTTGTATGCATCTACATACACACCGGACGAAACATATACTACGGATCATACAAATTCATACACACATGATCAGTAGGAGTCCTAATCCTATTCCTAACGATAGCAACCGCATTCCTAGGATATGTACTACCATGAGGACAAATATCATTCTGAGGAGCCACAGTAATCACCAACCTACTATCAGCCATTCCATACGTAGGAAAAGAAGTAGTACAATGAGTATGAGGTGGGTTCGCAGTAGACAACGCAACGCTAACACGATTCTTCGCACTACATTTCCTAATACCGTTCGTAATCGCAGCAATAGTAATAATACACCTATTGTTCCTACACCAAACAGGGTCAAACAACCCACTAGGATTAAATAAAAACACCGACAAAATCCCATTCCACCCATACTTCACAGTAAAAGACATCCTAGGATTCGCAATCACCATCATACTATTAACAATACTAACCCTAAGGGAACCATACATACTAAGAGACCCGGACAACTTCACACCGGCCAACCCAATAGTAACACCAGTCCACATCCAACCAGAATGGTACTTCCTATTCGCATACGCAATCTTACGATCAATTCCCAACAAACTAGGAGGAGTAATTGCCCTTGCAATATCAATTGCAATCCTATTCATCATACCAGCAACCAAATCAAAATTCCGGGGAATACAATTCTACCCAATCAACCAAGCACTATTCTGAACGATAACAAACACAGTTGTACTACTAACATGAATCGGGGCACGCCCCGTAGAAGACCCATACATCCTAACAGGACAAGTCCTAACAATCCTATACTTCATATACTACCTAATAAATCCAGCAACATTAACCATATGAGATAAGATAACAAACTAAAGTTAAAAAGCCAAGAATCGCCTGATGCCTTGAAAACATCATGAAAGAAGTTCAAATCTTCTGTTAACTTCACTACCTAAATTAATACACTACAACAAACAGAAAACAAAACACCTAAACCCAACAAAGAACAATAGGTAATTCAACGAAAGAGGCAAAAATCTCTTCCAAGCTAAATACATCAACCTATCATAACGGAACCGAGGCAAAGTACCCCGAACCCAAACAAATAAAAAAGAAACAGAAACCACCCTAACATAAAAAAAGAAAGAATAAAGATCACTACCCAAAAAAATAATACAAAACAGCAATCTCATAAAAAGAATACTAGCATACTCAGCCAAAAAAATTAGAGAAAAGCCACCCCCACCATACTCAACATTAAAACCAGAAACAAGCTCGGACTCCCCCTCAGCAAAATCGAAGGGAGTCCGATTAGTCTCAGCCAAACAAGAAATAAACCAAACAAACGACAAAGGAAGAGAAAAAAAAATCAATCACAAATAAACCTGAAAATAATAAAAATAAGTCAAATCATATCTAAAAACCAAGACAACAAAAGAAAGTAAAATAAAAGCCAGTCTAACCTCATAGGAGATAGTCTGAGCCAAGGCACGAAGACCACCCAACAAGGAATAACTAGAATTAGAAGACCAACCAGCAATTATGACAGTATAAACACCAAGACTAGTACAAGCCAGAAAAAAAAGTAAACCTAACTCAAAAGAAAAAAACCCTCTTAAGTAAGGAACTAATAACCAAACCAACAAAGAAAGGAAAAACCCAAAAACAGGAGAAAAATAATAAACCAAGTAATTAGAAACTAAAGGAAAATACTGTTCCCTAGAAAATAACCTAATAGCATCACTAAAAGGCTGAAAAATACCAACAAATCCAACCCTGTTGGGACCCCTACGAATATGAACATAACCCAAAACCTTACGCTCCAACAAAGTAAGAAAAGCCACCCCCACCATAACAAAAATCATTAACAACAAAAAAACAATAACAAGGAAAAACAAACTCAGCATCCATACTACCTGTAAGTAAAACTTACATTAAAAGATTCTAAATCCAACGCACTTATCTGCCAAAATAGCCACATTAACAACAACCCAATAACAACAAAATTATTCCAAATACCCGGTCCTCTCGTACTAAGGCATAAAATTCATTATAGATAGAAACCAACCTGGCTCACGCCGGTTTGAACTCAGATCATGTAAGATTTTAAAGGTCGAACAGACCCAATCAATTCAGCTCCTACACCAAAAATTAACCTTAATCCAACATCGAGGTCGCAAACCCCCCCGCCAATAAGAACTCTCAGGGAGGATAACGCTGTTATCCCTAAGGTAATTTAATCTTACAATCAAAATAAATGGATCAAAACAAATATATATCAATATACCACATAAAAAGAGGAGTTAAATAAATTCCTCCCATCACCCCAACAAAACAAAAGACACGCAAAAATTTAAAACAAACAACAAGAAATACGCAATCAAATGTCAAACTCTATAGGGTCTTCTCGTCCCATAAAAGCATCTAAGAATTTTAACTTAAACTCCAAATTCAACAACAAATCCACACCAAGACAGTCCATGTCTCGTCAAGCCATTCATACCAGATCACAATTAAAGAACTAATGACTATGCTACCTTTGCACGGTCAAAATACCGCGGCCCTTCAACTCAATATACGTCAGCGGGCAGGCCATACTTCAGAAACTAACAAGAAAAGATGTTTTTGTTAAACAGGCGGACATAAAAATTTGCCTAATTCCTTAAAAGAAATTAACACCAAGAAAACACTATAAAAACACAATTTACTAATTCCATAATAATTACCAACCAAAACAAAATAAAGAAAACATTCCAATAAACAGACTAAACCACAAATAAATAAAAAAAAGAACAAATAAAATTTTAACATAATCAAATTGAAAATCACCATAAAATCCACAAAACTAAATAGCTGAACACGAAGTTATAATAATAAAATAAGGAGCTAATCCCCCCCAATCTTAGCATCAAATAAAAAGCAATAAACCAACAATAAACTTTAAACAATAACGCATGAATTAAATTCATTTCTTAGAAAACCAGAAACCAACAAAGACGAATAACATATCACTACCAACAACCTATTACTGATGATGATGAAACACCAACCAACATAAACCATTAACTCCTTCAAAATCGGGAAACAAAAATAAATAATAAAATTCAATGAACCCTGATACACAAGGTACAATAAACAAAATCAACTTCCACAAAAAGATCAACAACCCTTCACAGTACAAATAAACTATCGCAACAAGAATTAAATCAAAACCATACAACAACAAAATGATACTTCAATTAACAAATAAATAAACACAACAAATTTAAAGCAAGAGAATAGACTAAAATCAGACCATGCCGAATCGCACGGCATAATAATTCAGCGTAAATGAAAACTCAACTATCAGAAATGATCTGAATCATTCCAGCCACACCTTCCGGTACAGCCACTTTGTTACGACTTATCTCATCAGAAACTTAAATGAGAGCGACGGGCGATGTGTACATATCCTAGAACCAACTATCATGAAAACAATCTACAAAACATTACAACCAAATCCAATTTCATGCCAATATTCAAACAAACAATCCAAACAACACATAACACTGTAATCCATCATTACACTTAGAAAAAGCTGCACCTTGACCTGCAATAAATCAAATTAAAGAAACCAGAAAATTAAGAAACTCTAAAAAGATAATCAGTAAACGGCGGTATACAAACCAAAATTAACCCAAGTAAGGTCCAACGCGGACTATCGATAACGAGACAGATTCCTCTGAACGGAGTAGGATACCGCCAAATTCTTTAAGTTTCAAGAACACAACTAATACTACTCAGGTAAAAATATTAACACTCAAAATAATAGGGTATCTAATCCTAGTCTACAAACAAGAATTTCGCAGCCTACAAACAAACAACAAACACTAACAAAAATAAAGATTTCACCCAAAACAACCAAGCATTAAAAATCAAAAATTGACCATAAAACTACCAAACCAAACAGATTCAAATGCCCCCAAGGTATAACCGCGGCTGCTGGCACAAAATTTAACCGAAACTAAAATGCATTGCTGGATAAAGGCCAAACCCAATCAACCAATAACAACTAATGAAAATAACACACAATTCCCTTAAACCCATCTAGAGATTAAAAGAAAAAACACGCAAAAACTTACATATAGAACAAGCAAACACTGAACAACTAAGCAAGAATAAAACTCCACCGGTCCAGGTAGGACCCATCAACGGTACAAAAACAAGCAACACTAAATAAAATACACAGGAAAGAGAATCCAAAGCACAAACA